GTTCTTTACTTCGACAGGGTACAAATATCTAAATTTTCTATTTTTAGATGCTTTTTCAGACCTATTGCCGATGCTAAGTAGCAGTCACAAATTTGTATCCGTTTTTCATTATATTATGCACAGATCAGCATGGCGAATTCTTAAGCTAAAATGGCGAGCTCTTAAGCTAAAATTGTGGGGATTGTGGGCACCGATAAGTGAGATTTCAAGTGATATTTCGTGGAAGTGTTTCCGTAGGCTTCTTCGCGTCGAAGAAATGATTCATCGAAATAATGAGTCACCGTTGATATCGACACATCTGAGCTCGCCAAATGTTCGGGAGTTCCTCTATTCAAGCCTTTTACTTCTTCTTCTTGCTGGATGTCTCGTTCAGGTACTTCTTTTCTCTGTTTCTCTAGACTCTAGTGAGTTACAGACAGAGTTCGAGAGGATAAAATCTTTGACGATTCCATCATACACGATTGAGGTGTACAAACTTGTGGATGGGTATCCTAAACCTGAACCGAATTCTTTCTGGTTAAAGAATCTCTTTCTAGTTGCTCGGGAACAATCCGAAGATTTTCTAACAGAAATACTGGGTTTTGCGCGATTTGGTGGTGGTCCCGGGGTCCAATTTATACAGAAGATATTTTTCAATCTCATCGATCTCATAAGTATCATACCAAATCCCACCAATCGAATCACTTTTTCGAGAAATACAAGACAGCTAAGTCATACAAGTAAAGAGATCTATTCATGGATAAGAAAAGGACAAAGGTTTCAGACTCATGATGAAATAGAATCCTGGATCGAGACCTGTGATTGGTTTTTGGATAAAGAGAGAGTTTACTCGTTTCATTTCTCCACCTTAAGGCCAGAAAAAGGGATTGATCAAATTCTCCGGAGTCTGACTCATATTGATCATTTAGTAAAGAGTGACTATGGTTATCAAATGTTTGAACAAGCGGGAGCAATTTACTTACGATACTTAGTTGACATTCATCAAAAGGATCTAATGAATTATGAGTTCAATACATCCTGTTTAGCAGAAAGACGGATATTCCTTGCTCATTATCAGACAATCACTTATTCACAAACCTCGTGTGGGGCTAATAGTTTTCATTTCCCATCTCATGGAAAACCAAAACCCTTTTCGTTCCGCCTAGCCCTATCCCCCTCGAGGGGTATTTTAGTGATAGGTCCTATAGGAACTGGACGATCCTATTTGGTCAAATCCCTAGCGACAAACTCCTATCTTCCTTTCATTACGGTATTTCTGAACAAGCTGGATTTGAAAATAGTTATTGATGATCTCGATCCTGAGGACTATACGGAAGCGCTTGATGATGTGGATATTGGTGGTATTGATGATGATAGCGACCCTGCTAAAGAATATATGTATGCGCTTAAAGATGGGGACGATATTGATGATCGTGACTATATTTATTCGAACTTGGACTCGGACCCGGAGCTGAGGGAGGAGTATACGGTGGATGATGAGATACTTAGGTATATCGTCGAGTTGGAAATAGACCTAGCTTCTATCAACTTGCAATTCGAATTGGCAAGAACAATGTCTCCTTGCATAGTATGGATTCCAAACATTCATGATCTGTATGTGGATGAGTCGGAGTCCCTCGGTTTATTATGGAACTCTCTCTCCGGGGATAGTGAAAGACGGTCCACTAGAGATATTCTTGTTATTGCTTCGACTCATATTCCCCAAAAAGTGGATCCCGCTCTAATAGCTCCGAATAAATTAAATACATGCATTAAGATACGAAGGCTTCTTATTCCACAACAACGAAAGCACGTTTTCACCCTTTCATATACTAGGGGATTTCACTTGGAAAAGAAAATGTTCCATACTAATGGATATGGATTCGGGTCCATAGCCATGGGTTACAATGCACGAGATCTTGTAGCAATTACCAATGAGGCCCTATCGATTAGTATTACACAGAAGAAATCCATTATAGACACTAATACAATTAGATTTGCTCTTCATAGACAAACTTGGGAGTTGCGAGCCCATGTAAGACCGGTTCCGGATCATGGGATCCTTTTCTATCAGATAGGAAGGGCTGTTGCACAAAATGTACTTATAAATAATTGCTGCCTTATAGATCCTATATCTATCTATATGAAGAAGCAATCATGTTACGAAGGGGATCCTTATTTGTACAAATGGTTCTTCGAACTTGGAACGAGCATGAATAAATTAACGATACTTCTTTATCTTTTGAGTTGTTCTGCCGGATCGGTCGCTCAAGATCTTTGGTCTCTACCCGGACCCGATGAAAAAATTTGGATCACTTCTTATAGACTCGTTGAGACGGATTCTGATCTAGTTGATGGCCTATTAGAAGTAGTAGAAGGCGCTCTGGTGGGATCCTCGCTTCTTCGGCCCGAACCAAGGAATCCCTTAGAGATGATGGAAAATGGATCTCGTTCTATCTTTGATCGTAGATTTCTCTATGAATCGGAGTTTAAAGAATGGGCAGAAGGCACCGACCCGCAA